GCGGGCTCAAAGACGTAAAATAGTTATTTGGGAATTGTTTCAAGCAAACGCACATTCCCCTCTTTTTTTGGACAGAATAGAAAAATCCCCTCTTTTTTCTTTTGATATCTCCGGGCTGATTAAAGTAATTTTTAGAAATTGGGTGGGGAAAGGGGAAGCATTCAAAATTGTAGAGTATACAGAAGACGAAATAAAAAGAGAAGAAGAAAAAGAGACAAAGGAAAGAACGGAGAAAGAGCGAATACAGATAGCAGAGGCCTGGGATACCATTCCAATTACACAAGTAATAAGAGGTTGCATGTTACTAACTCAATCTATTTTTAGAAAATATATTGTATTACCTTCATTGCTAATTGCAAAAAATAGTGGACGCATGTTCCTATTTCAATTTCCCGAATGGTTTGAGGATTTACAGGAATGGAATAGAGAGATGCATGTTAAATGTACCTATAATGGTGTTCCATTATCCGAAACAGAATTTCCGAAAAATTGGTTGACAGACGGTATTCAAATAAAAATCTTATTTCCTTTCCGTCTGAAACCCTGGCACAAATCGAAACTACGATCATCTAAGAAAGGTTTAATGAAAAAGAAAAAAGCAAAAGATGATTTTTGTTTTTTAACAGTTTGGGGAATGGAAACTGAATTTCCTTTTGGTTCGCCCCGAAAACGACCTTCCTTTTTTAAACCCATTTTTAAGGAAATTGAAAAAAAAATTGGAAAATTTCAAAAGAAGTCTTTTCGAGTTCTAATAGTTTTTAAAAGAAAAATAAAATTACTTCGAAAAGTTTTAAAAGAAACAAAAGAATGGGTTATCGAAAGTGTTATTTTTATAAAAAGAATAATAAAAGAACTTTCAAAAATTCTGTTATTTCGATTAACAGGAAGAGAAGTATATGAATCAAGTGAAATTAAAGAAGAAAAAGATTCTATAATAAGCAATCAGCTAATTCACGAATCGTTTAGTGAAATTGCATCTACGAATTGGACAAATTCTTCATTAACAGAAAAAAAAATCAAGGATTTGACTACTAGAACAAGTACAATTCAAAATCAAATAGAAAGAATTATAAAAGAGCAAAAAAAAGTAACTCCAAGAATAAATAATATTAGTCTTAAAAAAACAAGTTATAATGCTAAAAGATTCGAAAAATGGCAAATATTCAAAAAAAGAAATGCTCAATTAATCTCTAAATTACCTCTTTTTTTGAAATTTTTCATTGAAAGAATCTACACAGATATATTTTTATGTATCATTAATATTCCCAGAATGAATACAGAACTTTTTCTTGAATCAACAAAAAAAATTATTAATAAATCCATTTACAATAATGAAAGAAAACAAGAAAGAATTAATAAAATTAAGAAAAATCGAATTCCATTTATTTCGACTATAAAAAAGTCACTTGATAATATTAGTAATAGTCAAAAAAATTCACCTATTTTTTATGACTTATCCTACGTGTCACAAGCATATGTATTTTTCAAATTATCACAAATCCAAGTTAGTAACTCGTATAAATCAAGAGCTGTTCTTCAATCTCAAGGAATCCCCCCGCCTGAAATAAAGGATTCTTTTGAAACACAAGGAATGGTTGATTCGAAATTAGGGGATAAGAAACTGTGGAGTTATGAAATGAATCAATGGAAAAAGTGGTTAAGAGGATATTATCAATACAATTTATCTCAGAGCAGATGGTATAGATTAATACCAGAAAAATGGCGCAATACAGTTCATCAGCGTCGTATAGCTAAAAAGGAAAATTTTAGCAAAAGGCATTCATATGAAAAAGACCAATTAATTGATTTCAAAAAACAAAAACAAATTGAAGTATATTCATTATCTAATCAAAAAAGAAAAGAGAATTTGCAAAAATACTATAAATATGATCTTTTATCATATAAATTTCTTAATTATGATTATGAAAATAAAACGGAATACTTTTTTTATAGATCTCCGTTTCAAGGACGTAAGAAACAAGAGATTTCTTATAACACGCATAAAGAAAATATACTGAGGAACATCCCTATCGATAATTATCTAGGAAAGGTCCATATTCTATATATGGAAAAAACGGTCGATAGAAAATATTTTGATTGGAACATTCTCAATTTTGATCTTAAACAAAAAGGCGATATTGAGGCCTGGGTCAGCAATGGGAATCAAAATACTCAAATAATTCCTAAAAAAAATCTTTTTTACCTTATGATTCCAGAAATCAATCCACCAAACTCCGACAAAGTATTTTTTGATTGGATGGGAATGAATGAAAAAATGCTAAAGTGTCACATAGCGAATTTGGAACCTTGGTTCTTCCCAGAATTTGTGTTACTTTATAATGCATATAAAAGGAAACCTTGGTTTATACCAAGCAAATTACTTCTTTCAAATTTGAATAAAAATGAAAATAGTAGTGAAAATAAAAAAATAAATCAAAAGCAAAAAGGAAATTTTTTGATACCATCGAATAAAAAGCATCGAAATCAAGGAGAAAAAGAACCCACAAGTCCAGGAAATCTTGGATCCGTTCTCTCACAACAAAAAGATAGTGAAGAAAATTATGCAAGATCAGACATGAAAAAGGGGAAAAAGAAAAAACAATACAAAAGCAGCGCGAGAGCAGAACTAGATTTCTTCCTGAAACGTTATTTGCTTTTTCAATTGAGATGGGACGATACTTTGAATCAAAGACTGATCAATAATGTCAAGGTATACTGTCTCCTACTTAGACTGATAGATCCAACCCAAATTACTATACCCTCGATTCAAAATAGAGAAATGAGTTTGGATATAATGCTGATTGAGAAGAATTTAACTCTTAACCAATTGATGAAAAAGGGAATATTGATTATAGAACCCATTCGTCTGTTTGGAAAAAACGATGCACAATTTATTATGTATCAAACCATAGGTATTTCATTGGTTCATAAGAGTAAGCACCAAACTAATCAAAAATACCAAGAACAAAGATATGTTTCTAAGAAGAATTTTGATGAAACTATTTCATCACACCAAAGAATAACTGAAAATAGAGACAAAAATCATTTTGATTTGCTTGTTCCTGAAAATATTTTATCATTTAGACGTCGTAGAAAGTTGAAAATTCTAAGTTGTTTTAATTCAAAGAATAGAAATGGTGAAGATAGAAATCCAGTATTTTGGAATGCAAAGGACGTAAAAGACAGCAGCCAAGTTTCGCATGACAGTAACCATTTTGATAGAGAGAAAAATCAATTAATGAAATTAAAGCTCTTTCTTTGGCCTAATTATCGATTAGAGGATTTAGCTTGTATGAATCGTTATTGGTTTGATACCAATAATGGCAGTCGTTTCAGTATGTTAAGAATACATCTGTATCCACGATTGCAATTTTGACATTTCGTGGATAATACACTTTTTCTATATATTCTATACCCTATATATAATAGGGTATATCAAAGCAAACAAATACATAGATCACATGTCTTTTTCTCACATTTCATTCTAATATCCAATAGGAAATGAATAATGTCTCGATTAGATCTCGAAATGAATCAACAAAACCTTCTTTGTTTTAGGTCTAAATTCTTCGATGCGAAAATGTACCAATCCTTTTCTATCCCTATCTAAATCCAATTAGAAATTGGATTAATTGATTTGAATTCAGAAAATTAGGAGTTCATAAAGAAATTTGGATTAGATTATTGTATATACCAGATTCCAATTAATGGCATTATTATTACTGATCAATAAAATCCATATCTGTAAAAAGGGAAAGGGGATTTTTTTATGGTAACAAATTCATTCATTTCGGTTATTTCTCAAAAAGAAAACGAAGAAAACAGAGGGTCTGTTGAATTTCAAGTATTCAGTTTTACCACTAAGATAAGAAGACTTACTTCACATTTGGAATTGCACAAAAAAGACTCTTCATCCCAGAGAGGTTTGCGGAAAATTTTGGGAAAACGCCAACGACTGCTGGCCTATTTGTCAAAAAAAAATAGAAGACGCTATAAAGAATTAATTAGTGAGTTAAATATTCGAGAGATAAAAACTCGTTAATTTGAAGCGTGATACCATTTGAGCTTAGTCGTTTAAATTTTGATGAACTTCTTTTTACTTTCAGCAATGCATGGAAGAACGACTCGGGAAAAAACTTATGATTGCACCAACTACAAGAAAAGACCTCATGATAGTCAATATGGGCCCTCACCACCCATCAATGCATGGTGTTCTTCGACTGATTGTTACTCTCGATGGTGAAAATGTTATTGATTGTGAACCAATACTGGGTTATTTACATAGAGGGATGGAGAAAATTGCGGAAAATCGAACAATTATACAATATTTGCCTTATGTAACGCGTTGGGATTATTTAGCTACTATGTTCACAGAAGCAATAACCGTAAATGGACCCGAACAGCTAGGCAATATTCAAGTACCTAAAAGGGCTAGCTATATCAGAGCTATTATGTTGGAGTTAAGTCGTATCGCTTCTCATTTGTTATGGCTTGGCCCTTTTATGGCAGATATTGGGGCACAGACCCCTTTCTTCTATATTTTTCGAGAACGAGAGTTAATATATGACTTGTTCGAAGCTGCTACCGGTATGCGCATGATGCATAATTATTTTCGTATCGGAGGAGTAGCTGCTGATCTACCTCATGGCTGGATAGATAAATGTTTGGATTTTTGCGATTATTTTTTAACCGGGGTTGCTGAATATCAAAAGCTTATTACGCGGAATCCTATTTTTTTAGAACGAGTTGAAGGCGTAGGCATTATTGGCGCAGAAGAAGCACTAAATTGGGGTTTATCGGGCCCAATGCTACGAGCTTCCGGAATACAGTGGGATCTTCGTAAAATTGATCGTTATGAGTCTTACGACGAATTTGATTGGGAGATTCAATGGCAAAAAGAAGGGGATTCATTAGCTCGGTATTTAGTACGAATCAGTGAAATGACAGAATCCATAAAAATTATCCAACAGGCTCTGGAAGGAATTCCAGGGGGACCCTAT